AATGAGTATCTTATACTTCTTAATACTAATATAATACTATAATATATAGTATTATATTAGTATTAAGAAGTATTAAGATCTATATATACTATGACTATATACTATGATTAGATCTTACCTATATATACACAAGATCTAAATACAAGACAAGATAAGGTCGAAGACAAAACAACTCTGTATTTATTATTTCTATTGTTTTGTTTATTTTTTTTATCGTTGGATCCATAAATAAATTAATTTTATAGATCCTTGGTATTATTGGGGTATTTTTGGGAGATTATTGATTATTGGTGGATCCTTTTATTTTATATTGCGTAGCTTCAGACCATAGATCAAGCCAGGGAAGGGCCACTTCTACCCCTCCTGTATATTGTCTTTTTCGTTCCATGTTGCAATACAAATGTATTATTTAATTATATGAGAGATTGTATGAAAATAAATTCTTCATTTATAGGAATAAAAAAAACTATTTATCTTTATTTTATCCTTGGTAATGATAATTTGTACATGACGCGAGAGAACCCTGTCTTTATAGTTAATAGTTATTAATTGAGGAAAAGATTAAATACATAATAATAATAATAGATATATGTATATCGAAGTTATATGATACCCTTGGATTCCCCCAAACCCAAAAAGGAGAATCTTTTATTTCAATACTCACCCGTTATTTAGTTAACAATCCTAGTGACTAGTGATTGGATCCATAGGCTTCAGAAATAAAATAATAAATAAAATCAATTATTATTCATCGAATGACTATTCATCTATTGTATTCTCGTCAAATAGGGGGCGATAAGACTCTATGGAAAAATGGTGGTTCAATTCGATGTTGTTTAACAAAAAGTTAGAATATAGATGTGGGCTAAGTAAATCAGTGGATAGTTCTGATATTATTGGAAATACCAGTGGAAGTGAAGAACCCATTATAAATGATAATGATAAGGGGAAAAACATTCCTAGTTGGAGTAATAGTGACAATTATGCTTTCAATAATGTTGATTATTTATTTGATATCGGGAATATTTGGAGTTTGGTCTCGGATGACACCTTTTTAGTTAGAGATAGTAATGGTGACAGTTATTCTGTATATTTTGATATTGAAAATCAGATTTTTGAGATTGACAATGAGGGTTCTTTTATAAGTGAACCAGAAAGTTTTTTTTCTAGTTGTTTGAATAGTGGGTCCAAAAACTACTATTATCATTACATGTATGATACTCAATCTAGTTGGAATAATCACATTAATAGTTGCATTAATAGTTATCTTCATTTTGAAGTCAGTATTAAAAGTTCTATTTTAGGTGATATCGATTATTACAGTTATAGTTATAATTCTAGTTTCATTTATACTGAAAGTGTAAGTCATAGTGAAAATGGGAATTCGAATTCGAGTTTAAAAACTAGTAGTAGTAGTAATGGCAGCGATCTCAATATAAGAGAAGAGTCTAATGATTTCGATATAAATAAAAATCAAAGCTACAGACATTTATGGGTTCAATGCGAAAATTGTTATGGATTAAATTATAAAAAATTTTTTAAGTCAAAAATGAATATTTGTGAACAGTGCGGATATCATTTGAAAATGAGTAGTTCAGATAGAATCGAACTCTCGATTGATTCGGGCACTTGGGATCCTATGGATGAAGAGATGGTCTCTATGGACCCTATTGAATTTCATTCAGAGGAAGAACCTTATAAAGATCGTATCGATTCTTATCAAAGAAAGACAGGTTTAACTGAAGCTGTTCAAACAGGCATAGGTCAACTAAATGGTATTCCGATAGCAGTTGGGGTTATGGATTTTCAGTTTATGGGAGGTAGTATGGGATCTGTAGTCGGCGAGAAAATCACCCGTTTGATCGAGTATGCTACTAATCGATCTTTACCTGTTATTATTGTATGTGCTTCTGGGGGAGCACGCATGCAAGAAGGAAGTTTGAGCTTGATGCAAATGGCTAAAATATCTTCTGCTTTATATGATTATCAATCAAATAAAAAGTTATTCTATGTATCAATCCTTACATCTCCTACAACCGGTGGAGTAACAGCCAGTTTTGGTATGTTGGGAGATGTTATTATTGCTGAACCTAATGCCTATATTGCATTTGCGGGTAAAAGAGTAATTGAACAAACATTGAATAAAACAGTACCCGAAGGTTCACAAGCGGCTGAGTATTCATTCCATAAGGGCTTATTCGACTTAATCGTACCACGTAATCCTTTAAGAGGTGTTCTGAGTGAGTTATTTCAGCTCCACAGTTTTTTTCCTCTGAATCAAAATTCAATAAATTAAAGTATAGCACTCGTTATTTGTAGCGAACGAGTATTTTATTTGTATTTAATTTATCGTAAAAAAACTTAAGTTAAGAAGAATGGTCTTTTCGTTGGTAACATTAGTTCTACTTGTAGTAAGAGCTATAAGTTTTGGATAATTATTATTTTTTTCCTTCATATCGATTTTTCTATTTTTTATCTTACTCCTATTCCTGATTACTAGATTACTAATCAGGAACCCTTTATTAATCAATAGGATAAAAAAGCTCAAAGAGTAAGTTTCTCCTTCCGAGGAAGAGGAATTAGGGAAAGGAAAGACATAAAGAAAAAAATAATTTTATCTGGCCTTCTTACGTATTAATTTCATTTTAATCGAGACAAAAATTTATCTTATTTATAATTTATTATATAATAAAAATATAAAAGTAAATATATAATAGAAAGAATTTATTTATACTAAGAACCCTCACTTTTATTATGGAATCAAGTTTATAGAATCAAGTTACCGTTTGCTTTGTTGGATTCGATTAGTGAAAGTCGCGAATTCATAAAAAACTCTTTAATACCCTTAAGTAAAAAAAAAAAAAAAAAAAATAGAAAGAATAAAAAAGGATGGGAGAATAAGAAAGTTTCTTATATTATATGTTATTATTACAGTGAATTATCATACATATTTCATATTTATGTATAACGATGAATTAGGTACACATTTATATTCCTTGCACTTATTAACTACTTAATATTAGTTATATTAGATATACTTATCATAAGATATCTTTAAAATACAAATATTAAATTGAGGCACCCATTCTATGACAGATTTACCCTCTATTTTTGTGCCCTTAGTGGGCCTAGTATTTCCGGCAATTGCAATGGCTTCTTTATCTCTTCATGTCCAAGAAAATAAGATTATCTAAATTTGTATGTGGCTCTTTCCGAACACAAATGAGAGACTCATATGCATACGGATACACGATATCTGCATAAATGCAGATTATATATGGGTCTAGCTGGTTAAAAATAGATTGGTGAATAGTTTGAAATATAAAGTCAATGTATCTAACCAATTACTCTTAATAGTTCCCGTCAAAATAGTGCTAGTTGATGAGAGTTACTTCGGGGTCAAGAAAAGTTAAGTCAAATTCATTTGGGTTATTCTCTCAATTCCAATCGAATACAACCGGATCGAGTATAGTAAGTATAATATGAACTGGCGATCAGAGCATATCTGGATAGAACTTATAACGGGGTCTCGAAAAACAAGTAATTTTTTTTGGGCCTGTATCCTTTTTTTAGGTTCATTAGGATTCTTAGTGGTTGGAACTTCCAGTTATCTTGGTAGGAATCTTATACCCGTATTTCCATCTCAGCAAATCTTTTTTTTTCCGCAAGGGATCATAATGTCTTTTTATGGGATCGCGGGTCTATTTATTAGCTCCTATTTGTGGTGTACAATTGCGTGGAATGTAGGTAGTGGTTATGATCGATTTGATAGAAAAGAAGGAATTGTTTGTATTTTTCGTTGGGGATTTCCTGGAATAAATCGTCGCATTTTCCTTCGTTTCCTTATGAAAGATATCCAATCTATCAGAATGGAGGTTAAAGAGGGTCTTTATCCTCGTCGTGTCCTTTATATGGAAATAAGAGGCCAAGGGGCCATTCCCTTGACTGGCACTGATGAGAATCTTACTCCACGAGAAATTGAACAAAAAGCTGCTGAATTAGCCTATTTCTTGCGTGTACCAATTGAAGTATTTTGAAATGAAGAATTAATGTTTTCTTAGTATGAAGGAGGGAACTTGCTAATTCCCTTTTTTATAAAATTAAAGTTTCTTCAAAAGACTTAAGAGAATTCATCCAATATTTCGAATTGATAGGTTACGTTATTCCAGGACTGTGGTTATGGTTAGGCGGTGAAACATTTTGAAATAATTATTGATCCGGGAAGGCTTTTTTTGTCTCGAAATTTGAATCATATTTGTTACTTCTAGTGGATTTTCGAGTATTCATCGACAGGAACAAATAGAGATGAAATTAGTTGGAATTTACCCAATTGAGATATCTCTGGGAATCCTATTTGCTTTCTTATTTTTTTTATCTGAAAAGGACTCTTTTCTATATTTTATTTTGCTAGATCCAAGGACTCAATTTTTACAAAAAAAATGGGAATAAATTCATAGGTTCGATACCTTGTTATAGAATTCGTGTTCAGATAAATATCAAATAGAATCGACGAATGACGAATGCAGCAGATTCATTAACAATTAACAGAAAAAAATGAAAAAAACAAAAGCATTGACTTCCCTCCCATATATTATATCCATAATATTTTTGCCCTGGTGGGTCTCTCTCTCATTTAATAAAAGTCTGGAACCTTGGGTTATTAATTGGTGGAATACCCGGCAATCCGAAACTCTCTTGAATGATATTCAAGAAAAAAGCATTCTAGAAAGATTTATAGAATTAGAAGAACTATTCCTGTTGGACGAAATGATAAAGGAATACCCAGAAACACATATACAAAAGCTTCGTATAGGAATACACAAGGAAACAGTACAATTAGTCAAAACACACGATGAGTATAATTTCCATATCATTTTTAATTTCTCGACAAATATAATCTGTTTCGCTATTCTAAGTGGTTATTTTATTATGGGTAATGAAGAACTTGTTATTCTTAATTCTTGGGTTCAGGAATTCATCTATAACTTGAGTGACACAAT